AAACAAACGAAAAGGAAACGAAAGAAACATCAAAAAAAGAAATGGATCAACGAAAAAAAGGAGGGGACTTGATTAAGATTAAGAAGTAGAGTCATCTCATGTCAATACCATGGAATAAGGTTTGATCCCATGATATGGGGATTCTGTAAATATTCCATTCCAATAGAAATCGAAACGATTGGGATTTTTTTGGAGATTGGATGCAGTTACTAATTCACGATCTGGCATGTACAGAATGAAAACTTCATTCTCGATTCTACGATCATTTTGTTGATGAAGGCGTTTTTTTCTTCTCTTCGATGGTTTGATTTTCCCAGAATGTCTCCTCATTTTTGGCCTCATTCTTCTCGATTCAACCTCTGATAAAATGATAAAAAGAGCAGCACCCTGGTTCTATTTCATCTCTTCAAAACAAGTTTAGTCATGAGTGAGCATAAAAGGCCATTCAGTCTTATACATACACGAGGAAGGGAATCAAAAAAAAAAAAAAAAGAATTAACAAGTAATGACTAGACAAAACCAAGCAAAGAGAGCCCCTCACGTAAATGATCTACTTAAGAGCGAACAATTCCATCGAATGGAATGAGATAGGCGCAGCACCACAGGCCTGCTTTTGACATCTCTCATTCACCACCCTATTCACCACTCTTCTTTGGGCATCATTTATATTGCGAGAAATCGGTTTGAGTCCATCTTTTGATTCAAATCGAAGCAATTGGATGTCTTACTCGGGTATATGAATGACATGACCAATCAATCGAAATACTCCAACACATCAGCACCTTTGTCATATATTCCACCATACATCCAATACGATTCACTTTCAAGATGCCTTGGTGGTGAAATGGTAGACACGCGAGACTCAAAATCTCGTGCTACAGAGCGTGGAGGTTCGAGTCCTCTTCAAGGCAAATTCATGGAGAATGCTCGTTCAATGAGCAAGCAGCGGTGGGGATCTTCTCTTATTTTAAGTTATTATTCAGTGAAACCAATGATTAGTTCTTGGAGCAGATAGCAACCATTTCAGACATGCGTATTTTTGATTTTCATATGTTACATCTTTCATGGAAATTTTTGGATGTAGTGATCAATAAGAATAACAAAGGCTCTAGTTGTTCGCTGTTCAAGAATTATTGTTTAGGCAGTGAATCCATACATAGTGTTTTGATCGAATTTCAATTCTTCCATGTTTCATCAACAGTAGCATATTGTTCCATGGAACATAGGTCCAAAATATGGAATAAACAAGTTTTTTCACGACTCTAACCCCCACATTCTGTTCCACTGAATCCCTCTTTCATGGACACATTTATTTCCGGCTAAGGAATGGAAATATTTCTACTGTTACATGATGAATCCAATTTTCATTTCATCCGGGAAAAGCCATCTTTTTCTCAACAATGTCTTTGTCATTTGATCCAATAGCGTTCCGTTAGATAGGAACAGATTTGATAAATACGGAAAACTCTCGAATGGAGTTGTATTCGAACGGAAAGATCCATTTGATAATGAACGATTGGTTCTAAGCAATCTCTGGCGATTGATCAGCAATTCGAAGAGATTTTCTTGCGTATTCTTGATAAACCAGCGTTTATATATAGATGTAGGAGGATCTGTTTGGGAAGTAAGAAGTACCTTTGACATCTCTTCATCTGCAAAGAATTCTCGATGTGAAAACACAGAGACAAAGGGCGGATCTTTGAATAGGAAAAAGAGTGGATCTGCGGGGTCCCAAAAGGGGCTTATTCGAAAAAACCCTTGTTCTTTGGAAGCTCTATCTCGTGTCTGGTACTGCATGGTTCCACTCTGCAAGAACTCCAAATCATTCTCTGGAAGCTCATCCTCTTCTTCATAAATGATCCGCTTGCCCCGAAATTTGGCCCCCTCATAGTGAAATCCCAATGAATTGGGTTCGATACAATCTAATAGAAAGCCCCCAGGGTGCCATATTCTAGGAGCCCAAAAAATTTGATTGCATGAATCCTCCTCTATTATCTGTTGTGGGTCGAGGGCTCCTTCCCCTTCTTCAAACTCCGATTCGTATTTTTCATAGAGAAATCTCTGATCAACGATAGAACAAGATCCATTTTGCATATCGAAGAGGTTCCTCAGTTCGGGCCGAAGCAATGTCACTCCTCGATCATTATCAAACGGACTGTAATCTTTTTCTGTCCGTGAGGATCCCGTCAGAGCGCCTTCTATTTCTAATAATAGGCCATGAACTAGATCAGAATCATTCTCAACGAGTCCATAAGAAGTGATCCCATTTATTTCATCGGGTCCGGGTAGAGACCAAAGATCTTGAGCGACCCATCCGGCAGAACAACTCAAAAGATAAAGAAGTATCGTAAATTTCTTCATGCTCGTTCCAAGTTCGAAGTAAAATTTGTACAAATAAGAACCCCCTTCGTTACATGATTCCTTCATATACATATAGATAGAAGATATTTGAATAGGGCAATGACTTAGAAGTACATTTTGTGCAACAGCCCTTCCTATCTGATAGAAAAGGATTCCATGATCCTGAACCGATCTGACCTGGGATCGAAAATACCAAGTTTGTCTATGAAGAGCGGATCTCATTGTATTACAGTCTATAATTGATTTATTCTGTGTAATACGAATCGATAGGGCCTCATTGGTAAGTGCTACAAGATCTAGTGCATTGGAACCCATGGTGATGGACCCAAATCCATTTGTATGGAACATTTGATTTTCAAAGTAAAACCCCCTAGTATATGTTAGAGTGAAAAAGTGCTTTCGTTGTTGTGGAATAAGAAGCCTTCGTATCTTAATGAATGTATTTAAATGATTCGGAGCTATTAGAGCGGGATCCACTTTTTGGGGTTTATGAGTCGAAGCAATAACGACATTTTTTCTAGTAAAACTTCTTTCAAAATCCCTGGAGAGAAAGTTCACTAATAGACCGAGGGATAAGGAATTCGACTCATTCACATCCAGATCATGAATGTTTGGAATCCATATTATGCAAGGAGACATTGCTTTTGCTAATTCGAATTGAAGGGTGATATAAAATCGGTCTATTTCCGGCATCATATCCATAGTTAGCGCATTCATCATAGTAAGCAGATCCAGCTCCGTCTCAAGATCCATATCGTCATCACTCTCCATATCGTCATCACTCTCCATATCGTCATCACTCTCATCCATAAGAAAACCATTTTTTTTATCCAGGAACTTGTTCAGAAATACCGTAAGAAAAGGAACATAGGAGTTTGTAGCTAGGTATTTGACCCAATAGGATCGTCCAGTTCCTATAGAACCTATCACTAATATACCCCTAGAGGGGGATGATAGGGCTGCTAAGCGGAGCGAAAAGGGTTTTCCATGAGATGGGAAATGAAAACGATTAGCCCCACATGAGGTTTTTTGTGAATAAGTGATTGTCTGATAATGAGCAAGGAATATCCGTCTTTCTGCTAAACAGGATGTATGAAACTCATAATTCATGAGATACTTATTATGAATGTCAACTAAGTATCGTAAATAAATTGCTCCTGGTTGTTCAATGATTTGATAACCAGAGTCATTCTTTGATAAATGATCACGATGAGTCAGACTCCATAGAATTTGATCAATCCTTTTTTCTATCGTTAAGGTGGAGAATTGAACCAATAATTCTCTTTCTTCATCATCCATCGAATCACTGTTCGCGAGCCAGGATTCTATTTTATCATCCATCCAATCACCGTTCAAGTTTTTTTTTCTTATCAATGAATAGAGATCTTTACTTGTATGACTTAGATCTCTCGTATTTCTCGAAAAAGTGATTCGATGGATGGGATTTGGTATGATGATACTTATGATGAGATCGATGATATTGATGAGATGGATATTCCAATCTTTCTTAGAGCGTTTGACCCCATAAGTGGGACCACCCAAAAACATGTTGCCGACAGAAGAACCCCGTATTCTTTCTTTTAAAGAATCTCCTAATTTTTCCAGAACAACTAGAACGATTTTTTTGAACCTGAAAGAATTCAGTTCAGATGTAGGATACCTATCCAGAAGTTTTTGCAACTCCATCATCAATGATGGAATCATCAAAGATTTGACCTTTTCGAACTCTGTCTGTAACTCAGAGGATCGGGAAACAAAGAGAAGATGTGTACGAACGAGATAGCCAGCAACAAAAAGAAGGATAAGGATGGAATAGAGGAACTCCCGAACATTTGGCGATCTCAGATGTGTCGATATCGATGACTCATTCTTTCGATGAATCATTTCTTCGGACAGAAGATTATGTAAACACTGACTCGAAATCTCACTTATCAGATTCCGTTGTGGAAGACACAATTTTTTCTGAAGAATCATTCGCCATGATATATCTGATCCATGAATCATATCATGAAAAATGGATACAAATTGTTGACTGCTACTTCGTATCGGCAATAGGTCTGAAAAAGGATCTAAAAATATCAAATACAGATATTTATACCCTGTCGAAGTAAGGAACCATGGCATATATGTTTGGAATAGATTCCATTTTGAGAGAGTTGAAAAAGCACTTTCCCGTGGAAAGGTTCTATCCTTCTGCCCTTTCTCAACGCATTGATTTAAACAAAGACTCTGTTTTTTCCTCTTTTCGGATGGTACATCTTTCTCAGAACGTTGACTGGGAATCAAACTCATGTTTGAATTGAAATGGAGATACGGATGCAAGTGAATCCCTTCTGAATAATCATCAGATAGATTCATATCTGAAAGAGGTTGACAAGAAGTGCTTTCAAAATGGACGACTCTTGGTCCATCTTTTAGAGGTGTTCCAGAAATGTCTGCAATCGAGTCAATAGCTCTACGAGCGAATGGATCGGTACGAGGAAAATGGAAAGATTTGTACAATCTATTCGTTTCGTCACCACTTTTTGGAAAATCGTTAGGTATGAATATGTATGATACCTGTGACTCGATTGGTGAAATAGTCTCTCTCTCCAAAAAAGCATGTTTTTTACCGACGCACAAAGAAAATGTTTGATTGTGAATGAACAGGATATAGAGGAATTGTCCATACGTCAAATCATCATTATTGATACGGGCCCTTCTTTCCACATAAAAAGGGAATCTTTTCTTACAACAATAGAAGCAGAAGTTATGTTGATTCATCAAGAATCGGATTCGATTTGCTTTATAAAAAGAAGATATCAATGAACTTCTATGAAATGGTTTCGCGGGATTCAGCCAATTGTCTTGATCGTGGTATATCATTGAGAAGAAATAGGAATCCGTGTTTTCAAAGGATTGACTGCGATTCTTTCGAGTATGGAATAATGATGAGTCAATCATCAACTTTGGTATCTTATTGAACAAAAAAGGTGATCTTCTTCCTCCATGGATCAATAATTTAGATTTTTGGGAAGTATCATGATCATCCATGAAGGGTTTCAATTGTTTCAAATGAACGATTTGAAGACCTATTGATTCTAACAACGGATTGCAGAGTTCATTCGGACCTTTTTCATAGATGTGGATCTCGGACCTATGAATGGGGATATTCCCAAAACTCACAAAGAAAAAAGGAAGTGAGTTAGACAAGAGAATCCACTTGGACAAAAGAAGTGACTTGGACAAATCTTTTTTGTCGATAACCCCACCACCATCCATTGAATATCGTATACGTAAGCGATCGAACACTACTATCCAACGGCTCTTCTGCTCGGAAACGAAATGTTCCTGGAATTGATTGCTCCCATTGGACCATTTGTATCTATATGCATTAGGATCCCGATTCATGGATCTATCGATTCGATAAATAAAAAAAAGAGGATCGAACCATTTCTTTTGACTCTTTTTCAAATTCGATAAATGTTGGTTGATCGTATATTTCATTATAGATCTATGATTCAGAGTCTCATTTCCTATTGGATCCCTTTGAATTCCATATTCAAAGTAGCGATCGGATATTAAAAAGAATCGATTCCATAAATTTATTATGTACCCTTCGGTGCTATTATAGATTTGAATCATCAGATTTCGGATCAAGATATATGGATTGACTATCTCCATTATGTTGTTGCTAGCAAATACCACTCTTTTTGGTTTTGGATCTTCCAAATTCCCGCTGGAGATCCTTACCCATTTTTTTCTGATCCTTCGATCAAAAGATTCATTCTCTTCATAAAAAAGAATAGGAAGTATCACCCATAAAGATTTATTTTTTGATTCATCCCTGTAGAATACCTCATTCAAGAATTTTTGATCCAATCCGTAGGAATCAATCGAAAAGGCAAATCCCTTATGATACACTAGATCCGGCTCGGTTATTGATAGAGTGAATAGATCTGCCATTTGAAATATCTCTTCTGATTCAAAATCATGGCGGTACGTGTATCCCCCCCTTTTCCGGTCATGAAATAGATGAAATAAATCCAAAAATGGATTGTTGTTCAAGAATGAAATCTGATCACTTTCCATATCCGGTTCATCCTTCGGAACCATATCACATCCCGGATCTGATGAAATAGGATGCATTGAGACGGTATTTTGGTTATACGTAATGATCTTGATACTCATTTCTTTCTTTTCCGATCGCCTGGAAGGGAGAAAAGAAACATCTTGTTGTTTCTTCAACAATTCTCTAGTGGACCTCTCAGTAGGATTCGAACCCAGATGAAGTTCTGACCATCTGTCAGAGAAAAAAGAACGAATGGATCTTGTAGGATTCCCAATACATTCTTCAATTTCTTCCGGAAGCAGATGAAAATTCATCTGCTGCTTCTCACGTTCCGTGGTGAATAGCCGGGACATGGAGGAAAATCCAGAAAGGCATTTCGGGAATCGGTCTGATTCTATCTCTGTTCGTTCCGTTTTCAGAAAGGAAGGATCCCAGAGAATCGATCTTTCTTTTAGTTGTTGAATCTCTCTTTGATTGATCAATGTGTGATATTCCGACGAATCCTCAGGACTAATGATTGAATCCAAAAAAGGATCTCTGGATTCAGAAGATCCTTTCCATTGGCTAGATCTTGTGGAATCGCATGGAATATTGGACAATACATTCCGTACCTTGCTAAAAAACCGATCCTTATTTACCAACCCATTGTCTAACCATTGATTCTCTCTTGATACGTTCCTCAACAAATCCGATTCGTGCGGATTCTTCCCCCAACTCACGAAGAGATCTTGACGGAATTGCCAAATATAAAATTGAACACAATTTTGCAAAGAAATCACCCACTTTTTTCTCGAGAAGAGATGGGATAATACATGCTCCATATCATTGGATGGAATAGTGGACTCAGCTCCTTGTTGTTTGAAGAAACCCTCCTCAATGGGTATTTGTTCAATAAAAGCAGACATTAGATAACAAATCCAGTCTATCACTAAAGTTTCCAATCGCTGTCCCGAATTCAAGTGGATAATGTTTCGCCTCTTCCTCAGAGAAAGACGATCCACAAATTCCCAATCATGGTCCTTGCGGATCGGATCATCCATATTATAATATACAAAAAGAAACTCCAGATATTTATATTTTTTCTCTTT